GTCTTGGTGGGAGGGAGATAAGGATATCTCGTCTTAACACTGAATCAAATGAAAGTGAACGAAATCGAATTTCACACCTTTTTCCTTTTCTGACGGACCAATCATTCCCTGAAAAAATCCTCCTCTTCCTTATTATTTCTATTTTTTGTATTTATTACTTTTTTTCTTTTTTATTTAGAAATTGCGAAATCAAATTCGAAATACTAAATAATCTAAACTCAAATAATAGATAATAGAAATAAATTCAATTGAAATAAAAAAAAAAAAATACTACTACTAGATTTCTAATGTCGATTCTAATGAATAATTCGTCAATGACGAATAAAAAACAATTCTATGCAATTCTGAAAGGGGGAAAGATCCCTCGGATAGAATCATTCGATTATATTGACAATTTCAAAAAACTGATCATACTATGATCATAGTATGATGGCCGTTGGTCAAGCAGGCCCCCATCGTCTAGTGGTTTAGGACATCTCTCTTTCAAGGAGGCAGCGGGGATTCGAATTCCCCTGGGGGTAGGGTACGATCATGGATTACCAATAAGTCGAAAATTGATTCTTCCTGGGTCGATGCCCGAGCGGTTAATGGGGACGGACTGTAAATTCGTTGGCAATATGTCTACGCTGGTTCAAATCCAGCTCGGCCCAATAATTCGCCAATCCGCCATGAGATGATATAACCCCCTTTGTACTTCAGAAATACCCGATCCGGAGATAAAAAAGAATCAAATTTTCTGCTAGATCCCGTATTTCCCTGGGATTGTAGTTCAATTGGTCAGAGCACCGCCCTGTCAAGGCGGAAGCTGCGGGTTCGAGCCCCGTCAGTCCCGACGGATCCAATAAATATATCAAAAAATCTCTCCCTTTTTATGAAGGGGACCGGGGGAAGAATTCCATTGTCAAAGCAAAGGGGAAATCCTTATTTCTTTTTTCTTTCCTTTTGGTAGGAGAAAGACATATGCGGTTGGATTAGTACAATTATTGGTAGCATTATAGTCAGTATTCCAAGAAATGCTGGCTTTTTCGATTGCCCCCGATGCATGTAATGGAATCGAGTACTATACTTTTTTGAGGTGCGCATACACAAAGGGAATTCCTTTCTTGTCCAATACAAAATTGACTATAAGAAAATACTTTCCAGAAAAAACAAAAAAAAAACACACAATTTCTTTTTCTGACTACGGATTTATGGAACCTGACTTACTAGTTTGAAGTTGAAAAATAGATTTCATGCAAATTGCACACTGAGCTTTTGGTATAGGTATCCCGGGGCTAATAATCTACGAAGAAAGGAGGGGGAAGGACAGATCAACCAAAGATCCTACTCCTCTTAGAAAGGGGAATGAATCATTTTTCCTATTTTGCATTTTGTTTTAAGGCCCCATTGACGAAAGAACAAATCGGAAAATAGTCAATTTGATGAATATTCATTTTATATGGTCTCATCTTTATCATACTTCTTTGTCTTCCAAGTCAAAAATCGTTTTGTTCTAAACTCCTTTCTTTTTCCATTTAGCTTTTATTGTTTGTTTGGGTTTGTAACTATGTGACCACTGGAAGTGGAAGAGCTATTTGATGAGACTTCATCAGATGATTGTACAAGAAGGAACTAGATAGATTAGAGAGAAAAAAAGAACAGATAATAAAAAATGATAAATAAATAAAGGAATTTTGGATTGGGTCAGCAATCCCAGTTTGGGGCGGTATGGATAAAAGAACTTCCTATGTTATACTATTCAATTCTCGACGACGAATTGATTTGATAGTTCAGATATTGTTATTCATGATATTGATCTGATTCAAGATCATCGAGAGGTAATATTCAGTCATTGAATTTACAGGCCAAAGATTTATCATCTCTATGGGATTAAATCCCGAGTTATTGCGAAGTAAAAAACCGATGAGATTATGGAAGTAAATATTCTTGCATTTATTGCTACTGCACTATTTATTCTAGTTCCTACCGCTTTTCTACTTATCATTTATGTAAAAACAGTCAGTCAAAACGATTAATTATTAACTAATTTGAATGAAACTTGACTTCGGAGTTCTTAGCCAAAATTGACGAAATAAAATGAAAAAGATTCCAATTTCATGTCTTAAATGAAATGAGTGGACTAGAATCGGCAGTATTCTAATAGATAGATAGTATGGTAGAAAGATTCATCTATTTCTTTCTACCATACTCTTTATTAGTTAGATTGTTGTTATAAAGCTGCCCCCTGGAATAAAATAAAGATAGAGGCTGCATTTGATATGGATCTATATATCAATCTACAATTTGATCTTGATATATGTGAATATCAATTCCATATATGGGATTGACATAGCATCCAATTCCATTTATTTGCTATATCTATTTGTTCTGATCAATCTGAATTACTCCTATGTCTTATAGTTTGAATTACTATATTTTTGATTTCCAATATGAATCTCGGTATCTATTGAGAGAATCAAATCAATGAAGCAAAAGCGATAGATATAAGCATATTCAAAAA